CTCTCTAGCCGACTGATCCCGTTGATCATATAACTGGGAGGGAACGTGTCACATTAGAGGTGAACGATCAGAGATCTAATCACCACGATGAGGCTGGTCCCTCTTTTAGTAGACTCAGCTATGAATATGAATGAAGAAATGAATGCCGGGCTCTTTCTTTCACTGCTAACCCCAAGAAGTTTCTTAATGCTGATACTTTCAGTTTCGTCGAGCCTCGAGCTTGTGGTCCTCCTTTGACTTTGGGTTCAATTGGATGAATCCGTCAAGTCAAGGTCAACGTACGTAGCAGCAAGGATGGTGCATCGCCTATTTATTTATCGTTCTCGCTCGGGAGCCAAAACGAACACGCCTGCTACCTACAGTACTGGACCTTCGACCAGGCACCCTTGTCGAATCGGAACCAACCACCACTGCATTGCGCTCGAACAGTTGAGCGGCCAGCAACTTCCGTACACAGATATAGATTCATTCTTCGTAACTGGTCCAACCTCACAACCCTTCGCGGGTTGGTCAGAAGTCAGTCTTGTTTGGAAAGACGGAATTAGACAAAGAAAAGAGAGTGCTCGACCGGAACAACGGCCAACAAAGACCGTAATTACATAGATAACTGCTCCTCCCTTTCTCCGTCTTTAAGGCTTTACTTTAAGGCGAACCGAACCGTATGGCGGCTGGAAAGAAAGACGACCTCACCTTCTCGTAGATGGTGTCAGTGAGAGCTACTTTAGTATTCCCCGTTGACCTTCTTTTGTAGATAGAATCTTCAATGAGTGGAAACTTGCAACCTTACTAATTTAGGTGCTTGTTGAGTAAGGCCGGCTTTAGAGCCCAAGCCCCTTGTATAGTCTAGGTTGGGTGCTTGAGCGCATCTTTCTCATATCGATCAAGGCTTCCCTTGAGTTTTCAATAAGGGGCGCGTTAGCTAGGCCGTTTTCTTGCAGGAGTGCTAACGCGCGCCCTTACGTTTTCTTCGCTTGCTCTGCAGTACGAGCACAGAGCCGCGCCCCTTTACTTTAATATGATGAGAAGAAGAAGAAGAGGGGCTCTTTTCTTTTCCGCACCAATCCTTATTTACTACTACATCTTTTTTTGGGTGTATAGCTCAGTTGGTAGAGCATTGGGCTTTTAACCTAATGGTCGCGGGTTCAAGTCCTGCTATACCCAAACCTACCTTTATACTATTTGTAAGGATGCGTAGTAGCGTTCAAAGATCACTCTTTGGCCTGGCCTTTAGACTCGCTTCAGCGACTTCGCCCTTTAAGTGACAAGGGGGTAAGGTAAGGAGTAGTATAAGAGTGGCTCGGTCATCGATAGGCCTCTCCTTATTCATTCTATAGGGCGGGGCTGCGGACCAACAATCCAGCAAAAGTTTAAGCTCCTTTATCAATCAAACCTTCCTTTCCTGCCCCTTTTTTTAAGGTAAGCATCAAAGCAAAGCCCAGAAAACCCAACCTATACAAAGAGCTCTTTTCAGCCCCTACTCCTAACAAGTGAAAGTTGCTGGCACCCACCATACCTTGCTTCGGGGCCGATCTCTTGTATCGAAGCAAATCCAAATCAAATCAAATAATATATATATTATTTGATTTGAGTTTGTTCCACCACAAATTTCGCCGTTGGATAGACTGATCTCGACATCCAAGCACGAATCCCTTGAGCGCTTCGGCGGCGGATAGCAGCATGGGCAACTGCGGCAAGCAGCCGATTCTTATTGCATTCACCAAGATCAAGATAGTCTTGCTCGCTCCTGAACTCTGCGGCGAGTTCAGCCACCACCTCCGGGCCTGAGCTCTGCTCGAGCGTAGTCAGCCAGCTTCGTGACTTTGCTTAGCTTCCAGCCTTGCAAAGGGATAACCTTTCACTATCTAGGCGCCCTAGAAGAGAAGGAGGGGTCCCACGGAGTTCTTCCCCGAAGGTCAAGCCGTAGCCCCTGTCCCTCGGAGAAGTGGAAGGAAGACAGCCTATAATGTGCAAGCAAGCGAAGTCGAATATATTAGATCTGAGTGCAGCAAGCTCAGTATAATCAGAAAGCCAGGAGGTTAGCAGGAAAGTGCCTTCTTTTCGACTTCTTCCTTTAGCTTTAGAACTGTCTGAAAGTAGAAGCATAGGCCTTTGTACCAGAAGAGTGCAGATCGAAATCCGGAGAGTGAAGAGAGGAAGCATGAAAGACTTCTAGCGGGAGCTCGGACTCCTGTTCGAGCGTTAGAAGGAAGATGAAATTAATCAAACAACGTATACAGATAGAGATGAGTGTTTGCGCATTGATACCGATACAAAGAAGGGGACCAGACTGGGGGAGGAGGAGAGGAAGTCCAGCTACAAACAAACTAGCTCATATTCGAAAGGGAAGACCTTAGCCCATTCCTAAGGAAGCCCGGGACGGGGTTTAAGAATTCCTTCAACTGCCTGGGAGTGCATTCAAGGAGTTGCTAGCTAATAGAAAGGCTGGAAAGGAAGAACGAGCGGACTATTCTGTTACACAATCATTTCAGAAAGGACGCTCTCTAGGATAGAGAAGATAGGAAAGGAATAGGAATGCGCCCATATTCATATTCAAAAATACGGACTATAAGGAAGAGATTCCTACTAGGATAGCAACTCAAAACTAGCTAATAGAGGAAGTCAAGAGAAATCCTAAACCTAAACCTAAGAGCTCCAAGACCACCTAGGATTATCCGATGCATAGCTTCCTACTAGCTACTCAGATAGCAATCCAACAAATCAAATTCAAAAGAAAAAAAGACGAAGACGCAGACGATAAGACAAAAGACGATAAGAGTAGGGTCATGCTCTCCATTTCGGGTTGCTTATCGGGTTTCACCCAGTACTCTCGGTTCCAGATAGCGTGTTCGGGTGGTCTTCTCTCGATCTCGGGTTCATAAATGTAGGCAAAGGTGAGAGCAGTCCCTGTCTGTTAAGAAGAAGAAGAAGTCATCTCTTTACCAGCTCTCATTAGGTGGCGTCCCAAAACAGTTTCAAGTAAGCCAGCCCTTCCTCTTTCACTAGACTCCGGGTATCCTACCGTCGTCGTAGGGAAATAGCTACATAAGGAACGCGAGTTCAGGCCTAGCCATTGAGCTACAAGCTCTGATCTCGATATCGAACTTCCGGACCCAATGTTGTCGAAAGAGAAAGTATCTACTCACGTCTTGTTTTCAAAGCATGAATATTGGACTGCCAATCTCATCACATGACCACCCATTTTTTAAGCTTACACAGCGTAAGGTGTTTCCTCGAAAGAAGCACGAGCGTCACGATATTTATTTCTAGTTAAGAGAATACAATACGAAAATTCCACCTCCGCCTGAATTACCCCTCCGGGGGCCCCGGGCGGCAGTTCCTCTGCGGATCTTGAATCTAAAACATTCTTAAATACTGTTTTGAAAGTCGTATTGTATTGATCTTATTTTTTCTTGGACAGACTAAAGGTAGAATGGGCTTACTGCCCCCGCCGGGCTTGGTACTGTTGACGAGTCTGGACTTGCCCCTGTTGCTGAACCGGAAGAAGCTTTCTTCTATAGCTTGACCCCGCTTGTCACATTTCTCGTTTTGTTCCAGTCCCCTAGTGATATATGGGTGGGCTAAAACTTGAAATGGGCCTGCCTTCGGTTGGTGAGTTGCATTCCTCGGAAAAAGTAAGAAGTTGGGGTTGGGTACCGAGTGCAAGTATGGAATACCAAGTGCGGGTATCTGACCCTATGAGTTGCATTCCTATCAATGAAAGATGAGCCTCTATAACAGAACATAAGATAATTGAATCTAAGCCTCGATTTAATCTAATCTTTTTTCGGATTGCTCGAGCCGGTGAGAAAGATAGTTCGATAGATGCCACATTTTAAGTCCTCTCGACAAAAAAAAAGAGACTTTTTATGAGCCGGGTCCATTTCATTTAATTTAGTAGCTCAACGGGCTAGAAGAATGACTATATGGGTGGTGGGAGGCGAGAAAGGCTCCTCCTCAGAGGAGCTGACCCAAATAGTAGTTCTTCTGAGGTGCGGCTTTCGCCGAGACTGTGTTAAGCAAAACACATCTGTTGATTCCTTCCGGCCCGTCAGTCAGAAGGCGACTTCAAAATTTTAGTAAGTGCGAAAAGCGCACTTCCTCTCGTACACCCGGAATCTTTCCTTCTTTCTTTCGGTTAGACGAGCCTTTATATCTCCGCGGAAGAAAAGCTGTACCCCACTGCGGCAAGGGAGGCCGCCCAGCCTTTTTTTTAGTTTTTTGTTTAAGAGAGCCATAGCTAGCCAACTATCCCTATTTTTTGAAAAAACAAGCAATAGATTTCTTGAATAGGTCTGGTCTACCGAGATGCATCCCTGCATTCCATCGGCGAGTTATTAGGGAGAAGTCTGAAAGAGCGGATTTGCTCGTTCGCTTCTATCTCTCATTGTTCTCGATTTCCCGTCTAATACTCCTGGTAAAACGCGAGTCTTCTCGGTTCGAGTCAATTTGTGCTAGAGCTGTCAGTCCATCGGACAATGTTGTTTTCTCTTTTAGGAAAGACGTTCTTCCTCTGCTTTCTCGGTATGTCCCCCGTCTGTTTGAGACGCCGATGCGTCTTGGCTTTCGGTGGATTCCCCTTTGGTCGTCCTCTCCTACTAGTGGTAGAAAGTCTGTTTGGGGTAATTAAAATAGATGGATTCTTTACGAACCCATGGAAAATTTAGGTCATGACAATAAATCCAGTTCACTAATTGTGAAACGTAAAGGCGCACAGAGTCATCTCTATAACAAGGTTAGCAAGGGTGTTCTCCTAACGTGACTCTAATTAGTCCATTTCTTTACTTATGGCGAAGCAAGAAGAAGAAGGGGGAGAGCTTTCTCTATCCACTAAAGCAACAAGCGTCTCTGGCTAGCGTGGGCTTTCGTCGGTCAAGTCAGGACTAACAGCTGGGAATAGCTACCCTCCTTCTTTCGCGGACGACTAATGGCACCCTACGAAGTATACCTTTTGTGATGACTCCCTTGACTTACCTAAGGTTCGTTCTTAGTTGGAGGCATCACATAACATTACTTGTTAGGTTTCAATAGCCGGTTCCGATAGCTTACTGGTTCCACAGGGTTGAATCGGTCACATGCCTCGCAGACATGCAACTTTTCTTTTCCTTCCCCTTCGAGGAAGTGCGCTTGGATGGGCGCAAGATGATCTCGATCGACGTTTTTTTTTTTCGTCAGGTTCTTCCTTTCTCTTCTTTTCCTGTGTACAGCAGCCTCTGTCTGTCCTGCGGTAAGCGAATAAGCTAGTAAAGTGTTACATCATCTTGCTTCGCGAAGTGCCTCTGAGGCTAGCTTGTTTCTTAGCTGTAGCGCACGTAGCTACGTAGCGATCTTGCTTGCAGCAGCCATATCTTTGAAGGGGATGGAATAGCTTGTTAATCTAGGTTTGTTTTATCCAATTGGGATGCTTGCTCGGCGGGTAAGGAGATAATAAGAAATGCCTGCCTGCTCAACCAATAGGGAGAGACGGTGCCGGCTTATATTGGGTGGACTGGACAACCAGCCATGCGCGATAGAAATGCTTTTTTTTTCATTACAAAATTTGTATTTGCGATTTCATATACCATACTAACGGGATCGGGTCTCTAAAAAAGAGGTCCACTCCCGAGGAGCTGTCAAACCTCGACTGAAAGGGGAGAGAAGCTTTCGGCTTGACCACGGAGAATAATAGGGAGAAGGGCCAGGCAGAGGCGACATGCTTTCTTTCTTGTGATGGAGGACCCCTTCCATATCATTATGGATGAAAAGCCCCAAGGCCAACTATCCGGAACTATCCTCTTCTATATACCCTGCATTCGAATAGAACCAGCGCTATGGCTTAGCCGATCTCTGCTACAGTTGTCTTATGCGCTTGGAAAAGACGGACTGGCAAGAGGAGTTAAATGGTGAATCGGGAAGCTAAGCCTTACACACAGGAGGCGTTCGCGAGTACTCTCTTTTCTTTTGAGATTAAGTCGGGCCCTTGTATCCCCAAATGGATCTCCACTCCTAGTCTTTCACATCTAGCATGATTAGTTACTGCTTGGCTTACTCTTTCTTACTCTTTTATCCTCCTTCTCTATCAGGGCCATTACACTTCGATTCTATATAATGGGTCTGGGAACAGGATATGGTACAGAAGGTCGGTCTCCTTTTCCAATGCCCTAGCATGCTGGCCGACCCTACTCTACTCAGAGCAAGACAGCAGACAAAGCCCCCTTTAGGAACTGGGAACCGGGTAGGCTAGGTGGGTGTCTAATCCGCGTAGAAGCTCCTGGTCGAGTGTCTTAGATTAAAACAGTTTCTGCGATTTGTCCTGTTTGTGGCTCGATCTCCTGTCGTGTTTTATTTAGATAGCAATACTCTCTTTATCTTTAGGCCCACTCCAAGGCACAAAAGGGCATACTCCTACATCTGCGTATTCGAAGCCTGATTGAACCGCGGGTAGCTTGTATGATGCCAAAGTGAAGAAAAGAAGCGTCAGGCTCGACTGTTAGCGCTTCTCCCTACTTCAAAGTATAAGTAAGTGAAATCCCCATAAATGGAATGAAAGCACACCATTCCAAAAAGGGGCCTTGTTGTGTCCTAAACAGGCGAAGCTTGGTATCCATAAAAGGATAGGCTTTAAGGCCCGATCAAACTTAGTTAGGCAGAATTCCATGCTTTACGCCCTAATAGAGGTCTGCAACGAGCCCTTGCGTTAAGTTGGAGTCGGACTTTACCCCTTTTCGTGCAACTATCAAAGTTAGAGCGCATGCCCCGGGCACCCTAATTAAATTTAATCAACAGGTCTCTCTCTTGTCATCAGCTCTGATCTGCTCAAATGGAAACGAGACAAACTCTTTTGATATGTCAATGCCTCTGTCTGTCCCTGTTAGGTTGAAAATCTTAAACTGCATAATAGGGCTTTCCATTTCTGTAGAGCTAGGCAGAAAAGCTGAAATCTCTATACTCTCCATATTCTATATTCTCTGAACGACCTTTCCTGTCACATATATTGGCTTTGCCAAACCCAAATGGAATTCATTGCCCTATCAGAGTGAAACTCGACTCGCCCTATATCTATATAACTCATTTTGTGAAACAAAAGAATTACTGAGTCAGAGAACCATCGTTACGGACTTTTCAACAGATAGCCCATTTCTTCTTGACTTCGTCCAGGAGAGAGGCATACTTTAAGCAACCCCACCATACGCTTCAGCTTTCTAAGCCTGAGTGCCCCAAAACACACCCCTTCTTGATAGGATTGGATTTCTACTAACATCTTGGGAAGGGGAATATGAAATATGGTTATTTAGGGCTTTCTCTCTCAGCCCCGTTGAGCCCTTCTTTGGCAAATCATAGTGGGCAGGACAAGAAGCTAGATAGGCCCACCCAAAACAAAAGAAAAGACAAAAGAGCAAGCCTGTTGCAGCTCCCGACTCTAGCGCTTTAAGCATTCCGATATAGCTTTCTATCTTCCGGGGGTCAATCCTCTTTGGTTTGGCCCTTTCAGTCGATAAGCTCCCACTTCCCCTTCTGTAAAAAGGCTAGGTATTACATTCCTAGGCCTCGAGACACAGGTACACGATCTCAAGCCTTTGATGAGCGTACGTTCTTGGAAGCGCTTAAGGTACCCCACTTGCTTGATCTTAATCCCAAGAAGCTTTTCAAAGCGAGCAAACCCAGAAAGCCGAAGGGTGAGAGGCTCTCTCCAAAATGCCTTGAGCTCGAGCTAACAGGATTGGATTTCAATAAAAAGAAGTGCCAAACGGGGTGGGGATGGGGGAGTCTAGAGAAGCTTGCTCATATTGTTTTACAAAAGATTTTTTGGTAATTGCGCCTATAACTCAGATTTATAAACTCAAGGTAAATTCAAAAGTCAAAGTAAGGCACGTGACTGCATTCCTAAATTCTATCTCTGGTTCCTTCACTGCTTCCCGAAACTGACCTGCTTACACTGCACTGCTTCTTCCAACAATACTGGAAGTGGGGCTGCCCTATATCTATATGGTCAAGCCAAGCTAAAAGGGAGTTCCCTGTTTGTATCCTATAGTCTCAAGAGTTTCTTTCATCTTCGATAGGAGAGAGAAAAGCATTAGCCAGTACCAGTACCTGAATAAGCAGCAGTTGTTTCGTGGAATCTCGAATTCTCAACCCCTCTATTTTCATCTCGACATGAAAAGTCAGAGGGACTGAAAGACTCATAAGGTTATAGTGCGGGATCCGTTCAATTTGAATAGTTAATAAATCTAATCTACTTCAAATAAAGACAAAAGGGAATCCACGGTGACAGAGAAAGATGAAGCAAAGAAAGCACATAGCGTGGCACCCCGTAACAATGGAATTGAGCTTGGCCCTGTCTCGGCTAAGCAGTTGAATCCTCTGCATGACGAAGTCACCTCTACATCTTAGGATGTCGGTATCGAGGAAAGACAGAAAGATGGGTTAATCAACAGTTCCCAACAGAGATAGATTTTGTGAATCTACAGACAGATATGGTTTTTGAACTGAGCCAGTTCCCACTCGTATACCATTAGGTAAAGAGGGTTTCTTTGGCTTCTGCACTTAAAATCAAAGTGCCTTCTTTCTCTTAGGGGAAGCCCAAAGCTAGCTATCTCTTCCTTGCTCGACTTCCCGACTTGCCTTCAGGAATCAATTAGCTCGATGAATGACAGGGTTGCCTTGTGTTGGGACGGTAGGCAAGTTTCGGTACTCAGTTCCAGGCGGTTTGTTTTCCAGTAAGGTACTCAATCAAGCCCAAGCCGTTCAAGCAAGCGGATCGTAGAAAAACCACTTCTCTTGTGTGTCCCCCTGAATAGGCACCAGTCTCGGGGAAAGCGGCAGGGGCTTCGGCTGTTGGAAACCCGGACACTGCTCCTGCGCAATCAGAGAAAGAAGAAAGGTAATCCATCTCGACATTCTGAAGGCTAACTCCTAAAGCAATCACGGTAAGTTCACTTCGGGAATCAATACAATAAGACCTTTTCACTCTTTTTCTCTATTAGTGTACCCCCCCGAAGGTGTATTAAGGGTAGTAGCTTTACCCGGACCGCAATTTCTGATGTGAGAAAGGAATAGCGTAAGGTCCGACCTTTTTCATCTAAGGGGTAAATAAGCTCTTAGGACCGAGGGCAGCGATTACATCCCGGTAGTCAGCAACAGCGGTTCAGTGTCAAATGAAAGCTAAGCGGGAAGGCTACTTCACTTCAGACAATCAGGCGGAAGCTGCGGTGTCGGGTTCCTTCCTTTCGCCAATAGACTAGACCAGCTACTACTACTACGAAAAGTAAGAGCTCAAACTCCTAAGCACCACTACTACTACTCCTATAAAAAAAAAGTAGCTTGCTCCACATTTCATTCGCTTTCCTTTCACATCGGTCTTACAAGGCCCTTTCTTTTTTCGGTGAGTTGCAAGAGAAGAGGGGTTTTTTATGAGGATAGGTAAGGAAAAATGACTTTGGGAGGAATTCGGGATCGGTCATCGAGGGGGTAGTGGATGAAGATGGCGACTACTAGGAGATGACAACTAATGGAGATAGCTTTCTTCTTTCTGCTGACTAATCACGCGGACTCAGAGCTAAACAACTATGACTCGTATGATTTGCTAACACAACGGATAGTTTCGAAATCTTTCTCGCCGGGTTCTGGCGCTGTCCCCCGAGTTCGCCCGCTGAATCTGCTGCTCGCTGAACAAGATCCCTTCTCAGCAATCAGTTCCAGTCCCTTGTCTTTCATCATTATGCATTCAACGCTTTCGAATGAGTCGGTTCAAGCAACTCATAAACCCAATATAAAAGTTTCACCCAGGTATACATATCCTTACCTCATCTCTGGTTCAGGACCAACCATGCACTCACAGCCACTACTTCTCTTCTTGGAGCCGGACACGGTTCGTGCTACGTGGCCAGCCTGAGGGGATGCAGGGATCATTTTTTTATTTATGCGCGCCCACAAGGTGAAACTTTGAAAAGCACCACTTTGATCTTGATCTCAAACTCTTTTTGCTCTCTTCTTCAATGCTTTTCAGGTTTCCTGCTCACTGGCGAAATCTTCAATGTGAGAGAAAGAGGGCAGTAGTCAAGTCAATCAAACAAATTAAAGGAACATGGCACTCGCTGGAATTCTGGAGTTACGAAGGCGGCGACATGGAACTTGTAATAGTTGGATGGACACGGCACGTACCTTCGTTCCGTATCTCAACATGTTGGGCTTTCCGGAGAGCTATAATTCTAAATTCTAATAAATAACATTCTTTTTTAAACAGTATTTGTTTCCATCCAACTGAATCCTATGCTAGCCATTTCCATGCCGTTCAACGCTCTGTTGTAATTACCAAACGGTTGTATACCCAATCCCCCGTCTTCCTCTTTCGAAATACGCTATTCCATGAGCCCCGTAAGGAAAGGAGTACATTGTCATTCCTCGATTCTCGGCACCATCGGGTCTGCTTTTTCCCAAACATCATCGTTATCTCAGCTCTCGCCATTTCAACCCATATCTAATGTAGCCCACAGCTCGCCCCAAACCCTACCCAGCTTTCCAGGCCATCCAATCTCCGTCATTCCACTTTAGCTCATCTCCAACCACCTCGCCCCTATAGCTTATGGGCAAATCCCATTCCCCCTTCGGCGACGGACGAGTATGCGGAAAGATTAAAGAAAGTTGAGTTGAGGATTTTTTGAAGAAAACGCAAGGCATTGGCAGTTTTTCCACCAAATTCAGGGATTTTTCCCTTTACCCTGATTCACAACTGCCAAAAGGGTGAAAAGGAATTCAAAAAATACAACGGAAAAGGTTGTCCCATCTCTCATCTTAAAGCCTATTGTGCCGATGCCTGCCCTTTAGAGAAAGACGAAGGGGCTGCCATCCGATTGTTCCAGAAGAGTCTTACGGGCCCCGCACTGAAATGGTTTACGTCACTAGATCATTCTAAGTTGGCGTCGTTTGAGCAATTATCTCAAATGTTCATCAATCAGTACTCCTACAACTTAGATGCCAAACCAAAAAGATCAGATCTCGAGGAGAAAGGTGATGAAAGTTTCAGTGCCTACGTAGGCAGGTGGAGGGCTGTCGCTGCCCAAATGCGAAACAAACTCGATGAAGAAGAGCAAATCAACATGGTAACCCAGTTGGCTCATTCTTCGATTGCTGGCTACCCGATGTCATAGACCCACACCACATTCCAAAGAAGCAAATGAAGGCTTGGCTTGAAAGCTGACCTTATTATTATGAAAAGGGGAAAGGGCTTTTTTATAGAGGTTGAGTAAGGGGGGAGACCAATCCCGTTGTTTGGAAAGGTTATTCCGTCAGCTGATTCACCAGGGTTCATTAGGAATTTTTGAATTGGATCCAAGAAGATAGGATCATCGATCTGTTCTGCCAGTAAATCCAATACTAGCTTATGATCTACTTGTTCTTATCTCCATAGAAAGCGAAGCACTTTCGGACGTCAGCATGTACTAATCGCTCCACCGCACTCCGCCCCCACCCCCTATTTGAGTAAGGCTGGAAGGAATTGGCAGAATTTTGTTAGGTCCCAATGAGGGGGGACCGGGTCATGCGACGGATGCAAGCTAGACTTTGAAGCAAAAAATCCAAGATTTCATAGAATAAGGAAAAATCTACGTGGCGGATGAACAGAAAGCTCCTAAGAACCCCAACGAGAAAATGGGAGTTTTTAAGAACTCGCTCCCTAATCACGCTCCGGTCTCAACATGCTGGGCCGAGGAAGTGTCTGATTTCCAACATCCCCCTACCATCACTATAATTAATGCTATTAATACTATCTGGCTTTGTGAGGCTCCCACCGGATCATCATGACTCCTACGTTCCGGCTTCCAAAGGCGATCCTAAGGGAAGAAGAATTTTGTTTTGAAAGGGGATAAGGCTGCAAACCTAGAGAGGAAGCTTCGCCGAAAGAAGAAGAAATAAGACTCTTTTTTCTGGCAGGAAAAGAAAAATGAAAAAAAAAAGAAAAGAAGCCGGCAGGTCTTTTTCCGCTTGATCGCTAACTCATGAGCAAAGCCGCCTTCGGCCCTTCGCTTAGTAAGCCCCTCCGAGAGCCTCTACTGAATTCCGCTCGCCCCGGTCCTTAGTAGCGTTGACTTTGTCAACCTTTGGATGTTGTTGTGACGCTTTGGTTAGGCTTGGTTGACTTTGTCAACGACACAAGCAAGGAGTTGACAAAGGAGAACAGCCCCCCTGTTGTTGATAGAGAGCTTACCGCCCCGCCCTTTATAGTCGCGCCAGTTGTCATGGAAAAACAGTTTGTTTTCTGTCAAAGAAGCATGCTTAACACAGCCTATAGCGTAAAGGCATTCGAGCCGCGTCTAAACTAAATTAAGGGTAAGGCCAAGGCCCCGTACTCTCTCTTCTGTAGATACCCTATCCCTTCCGGCTATGGTATGGGGGAAGGGAAGTGAGATCTACCGATTGATTTGATATTAGATGAGCGGCCGTACTATGATCGTTCGGGAGACATGGCCCTACGCGCTACACACAAGAATGAATTGTTATGCGGTCGGTAAACTATTTTAGCAGGCAGC